ACTTCAATTGGTACACGCAAGAAATAGGCTAATTCAGTAGCCTTTTGTTCAATTTCTCGTGGAGTCAAATTCTCATCAGTACGGGTCAAGGGAATGGACCCCTGGCCTCGGATGTCCATATAAAGAACACGACGAGCATAAATACCCTCTTTAACTTCTATTCTAACGGACTGAATATCTTTTATAAAGAATCGGAGGAATATGCGACGATTTTTTCCCGGAAATCCCCAACGAAAAATACAGACTACTCCTTCCTTTCTATCGAATCGATCATAACCACTACCTACATTCCAGGAAATTGTGCACCACAAATAAGAGCTGATAAAGAGACCCGCAATTCCGTAGAAAGACATCACGATTCCTTGTGGAAAAAAAATGATTTGCTGAGGCGGAAAAAAAGATAGCAAATTTCTACCAAGATAACTAGAAGTTCCAACTAATAAGAAGCCTAATGAACCTAAAAAAAGGATAAAGGCCCAGCAGAAATTACTTATTTTTCGAGACCCCGTTATAAGTTCTATCCATATATCGTCTGATCGCCAAGTCATACCTTACTCGATTGCATTTTATTGGAATTGAGATAATACCCCAGAGAAATTTGACTTTACTTTTTTGTTTCCGAAGTAACTCTCATCAACTAGCACTAGTTTGAGGTGAACTAGTACTAGTTTGATGTCAACCTTTAGGAGTAATTCATCAAATTGGTTAAATCTAAAATAATAACATACTCTTTATTTAATACGATTCCACTATACATATCGATAGACATATAGATTCACCGACTACATTTCAGCCATCCAGGGATCCTGATCTATTTGAAAATTGATAGAATTGATTTATCCATATATCATGTTTCTGCGGGCATAAGAGTTTTTTCCTTTATGTTCGGCGGAAATCACATGTTATACTATATTCCAATAAATAGATATCCGTGTTATGATACAAGTCCACGTTTTCCAAAAAAAAAATGGATGAGATTGGGTCCCGGCGGATCTAAACAATCTTGTTTTTTTGAACATGAATAAATAAAGAAGCCATTGCAATTGCCGGAAAGACTAGGCCTACTAACGGCACAAAAATAGATGGAAGGTTAAAATCTGTCATAAAAGGGGTACCTCGATTTACTATTTGTATCTGTTATTATTATTATATAAATAAAGATATCTTGTAATAATTATAATTAAATTAAGAATTTGAATTCTAATTAGATAATATTTATTATTAATAGAATTTGAATAATTTTAAATTCTTAGTATAGATCTAAGTATCTATATATCTAAATCTAACTGAGTACGTAGAATAAGAATAAGTGCAAAGAATGTAGAACTGTAGAACTAAATAAATGGACTTATTCATCTCCTACATGAGAAAGATATGTATGATAATAAACTTTATTATTTTGCTTTATTTCTTTGTCTTTTGTTCTTGTCTTCTAATTTTCTAAAAATAGATAAAGAGTTTTTTTACCGATTATCGAAGGAAGAACTCACTCTTGGTGATGGTGATAAAGGCTTCTCGATTCGTAATCAGGAATATAAATATAGGTCAAAAAAAGAGCTATCCTCAACTTTAGTTTTGATTCTTTCTACAATTCGATCTTCTATCACCAAAGAAAAGGCCATTATTATCTTATTTACTTTGATTCCGATAAACTAACTACTTTTTGCTACAAACAAAAAAAATAATTGAACTTAGTGCTCTACTTGATTTTGCTTGACTTTTGATTCAAAGGAAAAAAGGCGTGGAGCTTAAATAACTCACTCAGAACGTTTTTTAAAAGATTACGTGGTACAATTAGGTCGAATAAACCCTTCTGGAATAAGTATTCAGCTGCTTGTGAACCTTCGGGTACTGTTTTATTCAATGTTTGTTCAATTACTCTTTTACCTGCAAATGCAATGTAGGCATTGGGTTCGGCAATAATGATATCCCCCAACATACCAAAACTAGCTGTCACTCCACCAGTTGTCGGAGATGTAAGGATTGATACATAAAATAATTTTTTATTTAATTGATAATCATATAAAGCAGACGAGATTTTAGCCATTTGCATCAAGCTCAAACTTCCTTCCTGCATGCGCGCCCCCCCAGAAGCACACACTATAATAAGAGGTAATTTTTGATTGGCAGCGTGTTCAATCAAACGGGTGATTTTCTCTCCGACTACGGATCCCATACTACCCCCCATAAACTGAAAATCCATAACCCCAATTGCTACGGGAATGCCGTTTAGTTGGCCTATGCCTGTTTGAACAGCCTCGGTTAATCCTGTCTTTTTTTGATAAGAATCAATACGATCTTTATAAGGCTCCTCCTCCGAATGAAATTCAATGGGATCCAGAGAGACCATGTCTTCATCCATAGGATCCCAAGTACCCGGATCAATCAAAAGTTCAATTCTCTCCGAACTACTCATTTTCAAATGATATCCACATTGTTCACAAATATTCATTTTTGATTTCAAAAATTTCTTATAATTTAATCCATAACAATTTTCGCA